GGGAACATGGGACAAAAAATAAATCCAATAGGTTTCAGACTTGGTACAAGCCAAGGTCATCATTCCCTTTGGTTCGCACAACCAAAAAATTATTCTGAGGGTCTGCAAGAAGATCAAAAAATAAGAAATTATATCAAGAATTATGTACAAAAAAATATGAAAACATCTTCTGGCGTCGAGGGAATTGCACGTATAGAGATTCAAAAACGAATCGACCTGATCCAAATCATAATCTATATGGGATTTCCAAAAATATTAATAGAAAGTCGACCCCGAGGAATCGAAGAATTACAGATGAATTTACAAAAAGAAATTAATTCTGTAAATCGAAAACTTAACATTGCTATCACACGAATTGAAAAACCTTATGGAAACCCTAATATTCTTGCAGAATTTATAGCTGGCCAATTAAAAAATAGAGTTTCTTTTCGCAAAGCAATGAAAAAGGCTATAGAATTAACTGAACAAGCGGATACAAAGGGAATTCAAGTGCAAATTGCAGGACGTATCGACGGAAAAGAAATTGCGCGTGTTGAATGGATCAGAGAGGGTAGGGTTCCACTACAAACCATTCGAGCTAAAATTGATTATTGTTCCTATACAGTTCGAACAATCTATGGGGTATTAGGCATCAAAATTTGGATATTTATAGACGGGGAATAATAAACCTTCATTTTCTTTTGCATTCTATCCAGCGATGGAACAAAAAATAATAAATTCGTTTCTTCTTTTTCTTTTCTGTTCAATAAAAAAAATGAACAATTATAATTCTATAGGGTTTAATAAAAATTCAATTAATCTTTTGATAAAATTGCTATGCTTAGTGTGTGACTCGTTGGTTTTTTTAGGTTTAGTATAAAAATAAGCCCCATAGTATAAACAAATAACTATAACTATAGAAGTAATAACCAACTCATCACTTCGTATTATCTGGATCCAAAGAACCAGTCAAGATATGATATATTGTTCATATTGTTGTAGCAACTGAAATCTTTTTTTTATTAAAAAATTCTGCTTCTAAGTCGTCAATCGAAATAAAAAAGAAAGGGTATGGATAAAAGGAAGGATGAGAGAAAGAAAGAAAAAGTATATTAATGATATATAATTCCAATATGTAAGGTCTATGAGTCATCTCAGAAAAAATCTGTGTAATAAAGCATCAATACGGATTCCTCATTAAACGGATCTGCTCATCGAACAAAAAATAAAGAGCTTCGAGCCAATAAAGACTAAGAATATTGACTCAAGAACTAATAGCTCCATTGTATAATTCAGACCTAACCATTAAGTAAGAAGCGATGGGAACGATGGAACCTGTGAATTCAAAAGATTCTAGTGAAAATTCATTCGAATGATTCATTGATTGGGATGGCGGAACCGGCCAGAGACCAATTCATCTATTCGGAAAAGTTATGAACTAATGATAGAACGGAAATAGAAATGGAAAGAGTAAATATTCGCCCGCGAAAACTTTATTTTCTTGGATTGCTAAATTTGGGTCAATCCAATACGATAAAGAATAAAACAAAAGAAAGATTCGTTTTAACATTCTAAAATAGATAAATATAAGAAAAAAGAGTTATTTTATATATTTAGTTATTAGTTATCTATACAAATACAAACAAGATATACAAATTTATATATAATAGATTTGATTTGATCTAGATTAAATGAAATCCATGATTCAGTATATTACTTACTTAAATACATGTATATCTTAATTCAAATTATATTATATCTGAATTGAATTCAAAATCTTTAATTATAATTTATTTTATTCGCGAGGAGCTGGATGAGAAGAAACTCTCACGTCCGGTTCTGTAGTAGAGATGGAATTCAAAACAAACCATCAACTATAACCCCAAAAGAACCAGATTCCGTAAACAACATAGAGGAAGAATGAAGGGAATATCTTCTCGAGGTAATGCTATTTGTTTTGGTAAATATGCTCTTCAGGCACTTGAACCCGCTTGGATCACATCTAGACAAATAGAAGCAGGTCGACGAGCAATGACACGAAATGCACGTCGCGGTGGAAAAATATGGGTCCGTATATTTCCGGATAAACCGGTTACAGTAAGACCCGCAGAAACACGTATGGGTTCAGGTAAAGGCTCTCCCGAATATTGGGTAGCTGTTGTTAAACCAGGTCGAATCCTTTATGAAATGGGTGGAGTAACAGAAAATATAGCCAGAAGGGCTATTTCAATAGCAGCGTCAAAAATGCCTATACGAGCTCAATTCATAATTTCGGGATAAAAAAGAAATTGGCCTTAAAAATTGCGGGTGCAGGTTTCTTTTTTTTTTTTTTTTTTTGACAAAAAATATTTCTTTTTTTCTTCGACCTTTGTATTGTAAAAAACAGATAAAAAAAAATGATATGATTCAACCTCAGACCCATTTGAATGTAGCAGATAACAGCGGGGCTCGAAAATTGATGTGTATTCGAATCATAGGAGCTAGCAATCGTCGATATGCTCATATTGGTGACGTTATTGTTGCTGTGATCAAAGACGCAGTTCCAAACATGCCTCTAGAAAGATCAGAAGTAGTCAGAGCTGTAATTGTGCGTACTTGTAAAGAACTTAAACGTGACAACGGTATGATAATACGATATGATGACAATGCTGCAGTTGTGATTGATCAAGAAGGAAATCCAAAAGGAACTCGAGTTTTTGGTGCGATTGCCCGAGAATTGAGACAGTTCAATTTTACTAAAATAGTTTCATTAGCTCCCGAGGTATTATAAAATGAGACCGCGATATGGTTATAGTAGGGTATTTAAAAGAAATAGATTAAGATTAATTTAGTAGATTTTGTCTCACGTATATACCTTTCAAAATTAATATTCATAAACAAATACGTACATAAATAAATACGTAAAAAAAAAAAAAAAGAAAAACATGTTGATTATATCCAAATTTGGAGGCACCAATAATTTTAATTAATCATGGGTAGTGATACTATTGCTGACATAATAACCTCTATACGAAATGCCGATATGTATAGAAAAAGCGTGGTTCGAGTAGCATCGACTAATATCAGCCAAAGTATTGTTAAAATACTTTTACGAGAGGGTTTTATCGAAAACGTGAGAAAACATCGAGAAAACAACAAATATTTTTTGGTTTTAACCCTACGACATAGAAGGAATAGGAAAAGGACTTATAGAAATCTTTTAAATTTAAAACGGATCAGTCGGCCGGGTCTACGAATCTATTCTAACTATCAAAGAATTCCTAGAATTTTAGGTGGGATGGGGGTTGTAATTCTTTCTACCTCTCGCGGTATAATGACAGACCGAGAGGCTCGACTAGAAAGAATAGGCGGAGAAATTTTGTGTTATATATGGTAATCTTTCTAATATCCGAATTGAATATGAAACTTCTTATTTGTGAAAAAGAAAAGAGAAGAGGTGGGTTGTCTAATAGGGTTCTTCCTCCACAAGTTGATACTTCAAGGGGGTTTTACCTGGAATGAAAGAACAAAAATGGATTCATGAAGGTTTAATTACTGAATCGCTTCCCAACGGTATGTTCCGGGTTCGTTTAGATAATGAAGATCTGATTCTAGGTTATGTTTCAGGAAAGATCCGACGTAGTTTTATACGGATACTGCCAGGAGATAGAGTCAAAATTGAAGTAAGTCGTTATGATTCAAGCAGAGGTCGTATAATTTATCGACTCCGCAATAAAGATTCGAAAGATTAGGTGTTTTTCAACTTCACTAGTTCGTTCGTGGGAATACGATTCAAAATCGAAAATTTCAAGAAACTTCTTTTCTTCGAAGAAGTGGATTCAAAATTAAAGTAAGGAGTGGCAAATATGAAAATAAGAGCTTCTGTTCGTAAAATTTGTGAAAAATGTCGACTAATCCGTCGTCGGGGACGAATTATAGTAATTTGTTCCAACCCAAGACATAAACAAAGACAAGGATAATCAGACTCGTTAAAGACCCGATATAGAAATAAGAAGGGGGATCTGTTTTGACATGAAATGGATATATCCATATATCTCTGACTCAAATTTATGAGATGATAAAATATGGCAAAAGCTATACCGAAAAAGGGTTCACGTGGACGTATTGGTTCACGTAAGAGTACACGTAAAATACCAAAGGGGGTTATTCATATTCAAGCAAGTTTCAATAATACCATTGTGACTGTTACAGATGTACGAGGGCGAGTGGTTTCTTGGTCCTCTGCCGGTACTTGTGGCTTCCGAGGTACAAGAAGAGGGACGCCATTTGCTGCTCAAACGGCAGCGGCAAATGCTATTCGTGCAGTAGTAGATCAAGGTATGCAACGAGCAGAAGTTATGATTAAAGGTCCCGGTCTCGGAAGAGACGCAGCATTACGAGCTATTCGCAGAAGTGGTATACTATTAACTTTCGTACGGGATGTAACCCCTATGCCACATAATGGCTGTAGACCCCCGAAAAAAAGACGTGTGTAGAAATAAAAATTGAAGGTATTTCAATAGCAAGAGAAACAAGAGAAATAAATGATTCAACGATCTGATCAAATAATATTATTATGGTTCGAGAGAAAATAACAGTATCTACTCGGACACTACAGTGGAAGTGTGTTGAATCAGCAGCAGACAGTAAGCGTCTTTTTTATGGGCGCTTTATTCTGTCTCCGCTTATGAAAGGTCAAGCAGACACAATAGGCATTGCGATGCGAAGAGCTTTGCTTGGAGAAATCGAAGGAACATGTATCACACGCGCAAAATCTGAGAAAATATCACACGAATATTCTACGATAATGGGTATTCAAGAATCAGTACATGAAATTTTAATGAATTTGAAAGAAATCGTATTGAGAAGTAATCTCTATGGAACTTGTGAGGCGTCTATTTGTGTCAGGGGCCCTGGATATGTAACTGCTCAAGATATAATATTACCGCCTTCTGTAGAAATCGTCGATAATACACAGCATATAGCTAGTTTGACGGAACCCATTGAGTTGGTTATTGGATTACAAATAGAGAAGAATCGCG